CTATTCAGGAACAGATGGAGCGGTTTATACTTCAGGAACAAACATAAATAAATTGATCAGTTTAGTACAAGGGAAATTTCCTAGTACTAAAGGGGTAATTCATAAACTTCTCTCATTCAAATCATTCAAAATTTACTTTTTGACATAACATAGAAATTAAATATAAAAAATAGATGGAAACAAATTGCGTCCAATAGGATTTGAACCTATACCAAAGGTTTAGAAGACCTCTGTCCTATCCATTAGACAATGGACGCTTTTCATTCCGACTTTTTTCTTTCGAAATTTTTTCCCTTCATATCTCTATATTCTGCTCGTAAAAAAAAAATGGGATTGTATGTGAGAGAATTTCGGGAATAAAGATTTATATTTATTCACATTAATGATCTGCGCGTCATTATCATAATTAATATGGAGCGGGTAGCGGGAATCGAACCCGCATCGTTAGCTTGGAAGGCTAGGGGTTATAGTCGACGTCAATTCATCATTTTAAATTTGAACATCTCTAATTCAAAACCGAACACGAAACTTTGGTTTCATTCGGCTCCTTTATGGAATCCCAGATCTAAGTTGTAAATGCAATAAAAAAAAATTAGATCCATACCATAACATCTATGTCAGCTTTTCTGCCTGAATGCATCCAAAAAACTCGCTTTTTAGATGATCCCTCTAGAAGAGTGGAATTAGAAAAATTCTTTCTAGTTACTTCGTTCTTTATTTCTACTTGCGCAAATCCTGAGGAAAATGATTGTGTTTCCACCGAGCTGAAACAATATGTTAATGGCTTTAGTAAACCAAAGTCATCGTTTCATTTTAATAGCTATTTCGCTTCAATCTTCCGAATTGAAGATCTAGTTACGATTAGAAAAATATTTTGTGTATCTCCTTCCATGGATTCTTTACTCATATTCATTTAATTGGAAGTCTTTATCCAACTCAAAAAAATTATGTTTCGCGGTTCCAGAATCCAATTTTTTTTTTCAATTTATAAATTGACCCTTGGATACAAATCACGAGAATCTATACTCTTCCTCAAATCATTTATTGAGAGGTAAAGGATTAAATCCTTTCTAAGAAATAAAGTTTTTAATCGGAATATAAATAAAACCGAAAGACCCCTTAACTATTTAAGTTGTTAATAGAACGAATCACACTTTTACCACTAAACTATACCCGCTACAGTGTGATTATTGTATATGAATGTACCGTTTGTCGAACAAGAGCATCATACGCAATCAAGGTGGGCTCGGAACAAAATAATGAAATTCAATTAGAATGTTGACATGTTGGCGTGGGGTTGATGAGATGGACAAAGGAAAGCCTATTGAAATAATGAGTTCTATCTTGCTTGTGTGAATTTTTTAGTGACAGATCCAGCCCGAAAGAACCATTGAAGTCAGAGCATAAAAAGAAATTGTGCAAGAACCCATAGCTCTATTTTTTTCTATTGTGGCTAAATGTAATTTTAATTTCATTGCTTAAAAACGGATCAAGTTTGTATCTTTTGTATCTCTATCTATAGAATAAAGAAAGAAAAAGAAACACTTTTTATTTACTTCATGTGTAACATAGTAATTATCCTTTGTTTAATTGGGAGAGATGGCTGAGTGGACTAAAGCGTCGGATTGCTAATCCGTTGTACGAGTTATTCGTACCGAGGGTTCGAATCCCTCTCTTTCCGTTTCGTCTGATGACTTGAGATTTTCTTTCAAATTTGAAAGAAAATCTCAAGCACTTTTTTATCATAGCTATAGTTAAATATCTAGAATAAATAGATAAAATCTTAATAAAATTAAGAAATCAAGCAACGAAAAATCCCCCCCTTTTTTATTCCTCACGTCCAGGATTACGTCCTGGATCATTAGATAGGAATCCGAAGATGAAGAGAGAAACAAAGAATATCACCACTGTGTAAACGAAGAGTTTGAGAGTAAGCATTACAAAATCTCCAAGATAAGATCATTTTTGGTAAAAAGGGAATAGATTCTCCATTTTTATACCACATATTCTATTTTGACACCAAACCACGAAACAAAGTGGTTTCGATAAAAGAAAGGCATTTTCGGAAATTTGTAATAAGACTAAGACCCTTTCAGTATGAAAATTATCTTTCATGCGCAAATTAGTTATTGCGGGGGGACCCTATACCTATATAAGGTCCTTGTTCGCTGGAAGTAGAAGGTCAGAATGAAGAAATGAGGTGATCCGGATTCATCGCGCTTATACAAAAATTTCCATGTTTGAATTTGAATTGAAGGTTCACAATATAAGACTTATTTGATCTTATCAATTGATTGATAGAATCTATTTTTTTTTTATTGAATAAATAATGAATGTTTGTCGGACAGTATTAAAGAGATCTTATCGAAAACTTACAGCAGCTTGCCAAACAAAGGCTAAGAGCAAAAAGAACAAAGGTATGACTGGCATAACATCTATGATTGGATGGAAAAAGGCGTAAGCCTCGGGCAATTTGGCAAAGAACAAATGACTCGAATGAAGTATAGAGTTAAGATAGATACAGATCAAACTAAAGATATTAAGCATAAAAAATATTTAATTCTTGGAGATAATTGTATTTTGATTGAGTTATCAATCAATATAAGTTAAAAATGAAGAGAGTTAAAATAGACAAAAAACCCTTCTTTTTCTTTGACTAACCCAACCAAAAATCCTTTAATTCTCAAACGAAAATAGAAGGAATCATACTTTCATACAATATCTTAATTGAATTATATGTAATGATCAATACAATAAATTAAGTTTCATTTTACAACTACACGTGTCAAATCTTAGCAACAATCTAATGGATTCCATAGATATTTGGGCGGGGGTTGACAAACAAACAATACCTATATTATAGTATTTAGTTATTATAGTATTTAGTAGATTTGAATAGAAATTTAAATGGGGCGTGGCCAAGTGGTAAGGCAACGGGTTTTGGTCCCGCAATGCGGAGGTTCGAATCCTTCCGTCCCAGTCCAGCCCTCCATGTATTTTCTGTAAATACATGCCCTCCATTTAGATTACTTTATGATGTTATTCTATTCCACCTCTTAGAAGGAAAACAACAAAAAAAAAACAATTCAATGACTACTAGATCTCGAATGGGCATACAACTTTTTGTAGAAAAAGTTGTATATTTTGTCGTTCTGTTGGGTATAGGTTGTGCATACTGCATGACTAGGCCATCCTCTAGTCATGCAGTATCCACCTCGTTACTTGCAGCCAGAGAGACTCGGATACGGATACGGAGCCGAGAAAGGTATGACTCGCATAACAGGATCGATCGGGAGCTGGAGAATTGGGATCCTTATATAATAAGACTGCCTTTTCGAGGTAAAGAGGGACCACGGAAGGCCTTTAAGGATATCCTGAAAGGGAGGTAATTCATTAGAGTACCTCCTTTTAGGGTAAAAAACGATTTCTTGACGAATCCAAAATGGATGTTGCAAACACCGGATAGATTTAATGATCGCCCTTTTATGAATACTTTTTTTACATATCTCTGCCACAAAGATCAACAAACCTCAAAATATGCCTTGGCGAAAGAAATACTCCTACTTTTTGTTGAGACCGCGCAACAGGGGTATCCTCAATTAAAAATTGAAAAGGTTAGATTCAAATAGGTTTGGGCAGTTATAAACTCTATTCTCGAGCAGACTATCGAAATGGATTGCAATGAAGAGGCAAGGGCCGGAAATGCCCGGAGGGCGCCCACCACTTCGCAGATGATGGAGTTGAGCAAGTTTCTAAATGAGTTGATCTTTTTAATTTCATTAAGGGACGTCTGCCAGAAAAGGGAACCAAAAGCAAAAGCGCCTCCCGACTGGGCGGGGCCATTTCATAACCTTGACAAAAGGATAAACACTTTTTTACAAGCAAGGGATGGGATTAAGCCGTCGGACTGGCGTCCTATAAATGGTGGCAGCGTCGCTTGGATCTTGGATCCTTCATTTAAATAAAAGCGCTCTTCCCAGAGGGAAGAGCGAATCCCAATCATCGATTGAGCCAATGATTATTCATGATTCCATATTGAATCAATTCCATACCGGTTCCTAGAGTAATGTTATGGTAAAACTTCGTTTAAAACGATGTGGTAGAAAGCAACGTGCGACTTGAAGGACATGATCGGTTGTGGATTCTTACATCCACCATTTTATAGAGGAATTCTGAGGTGCTCTTGGCTCGACATAGTTTGTTCTGTTCTACTAGAACCTACGTTTGGGTGGGTTGTGAGTTAAAGTAAATAGTACACAATGGAGCTCGAGCGGAAAGGATTCATTAATTTCTCAGAGGTAAGGATCTAGGGTTAATGTCAATTAATAAGTCGGAACAACTTCGTAAGCATATCTTCGATATAGAAATTGAAAAGATTAAATTCTAACAACCCCCCCCCTTTTTTTTTTACTTTTGTTGGAAAAACAATTTTGCTCAAAAAAAGGTGTATCACGCGGGAATCAATCGTTCATATGATTCCTCGATAGTCAATAAATCGCAAAAGGTATGTTGCTGCCATTTTGAAACGATTAAGGATCACCGAAGTAATGTCTAAACCTAATGATTCAAAACAAAGATAAACGATCCTGGAACAAGAAAACGCCATTTTCAATTGTCTCAACAATTTGAGCCATAATCATAATAAGGAAACAAAAAAATTGTTCTAAACGAAACAAGACTAAAAATGGATTAGAGACAGCTCAATAAATGAAATGCCAAGGACTCCAGATTGTCCTTTGAACTCTTTGAGAATTATCCAACTTGAGTTATAAGTATGAATGCTTTTTTTTTTTCGGGTTTTTCGGTAAGGAAGAAGAATAAAAAAAGAAAATAATAAAATCGCAGTTTAAATTGATTATTTTATGGATCCATTTACCACTATAATATACTATAGACATAAATTAGACTCATTCTTTCGCGAGCCGTACGAGGAGAAAGCCTCCTATACGTTTCTAAGGGGGGAATTGTTCATCTATATCTATCCCAATGAGCCATCTATC